TCGTGCCTAGCTAATGGAATAGAATTCTATATGCTTCTCGAGAATACATGCGCAAAGGGAAATTGTTTTTTGTACAATACACAACCCAATTTTTTATTCAAAATTCCCTTGACAAAATACGTTTCAGATTAATCCTTTTTCTGTACCCAATTTTGTGACATCTCAATGACTAACCAATTTCAATTTGAAACATTCTATCTCATTCAAATTGCACGTTGCACTTTCATCCTAGTAATAAACCCAAGAAAAGGAGGGAGTTAATAATAATAAAATAAAAGAAAGATCAAGCAAGGATCTTATACTTTCCTTTGTAGACCTTTTGTAATGAAGTAATGCAGAATCCTTTCTTTTTTTCTTTCTTAAATAATTTTTCCATTTTATTTATTGTTTTGGGGGTTTTGTAACCAGTGTAAGTGGAAAAGGGAAAGATGTTAGATGATTGATTGTACAAGGAAGACGCCAAGTTATGGAAAAAGAATAAAAAAAGAATGATAAATAACGGAATTTTTGTTTAGATGACAAATCCCCTTTTTCGTTTTTTGGATCTTTTGGGTTCAGTATGGATAAAAGATCTTCCTATGTTATACTATTCAATTCGCGACGGCAAATTGATATGATAGCTCAGATATTGTTATTCATAATATTGAATCAGATTAATATCATGAAGATGTAATTCATCCTATATGAATTCAAATTTACAGGTAAAATTTTTATCATCTCTATGGGATTAAATCTCGAGTTAATGCGAAGTAAAAAAACGATGAGATTATGGAAGTTAATATTCTCGCATTTATTGCTACTGCACTATTTATTCTAGTTCCTACTGCTTTTTTACTTATTATTTATGTAAAAACGGTCAGCCAAAATGATTAATTTGAATGAAACTTGACTTCGAAAAATAGAAAGAATACAATTTCATTGATTAATTGTAATCAGCAATATTCGATGAGAATCGATAATATGGTAGAAAGATTCATATGAATCTTTCTACCATATTATATTAATGTTTTTGTTTTTCGTGTAGGAAGTTGTACTATAAAATTCTAATAAAGATACAGACTTAATTTAATATCGATCAATCCACAATATATATCTTCATATATGTTATGTACATAACTATCCCAATTCTATTTTTTTGCTACATCCATTTGATCAATTTGGATTGATTCTGATCAATCCGAAATAATCAAAAGGGAAACTCGTTCCTTACGTTTATTTTACCGCTCTAATTCTTAAATTTCGGATTCTTTCAAATAGAAACCCCAGTATTTGTCAAAAGCAAAAGAATCAAAAAAAGAAAAAAAGTATGGTATATCTTAATAAAAAAACCAACTTAGTAATCTTTTTTTTAGCATTGCCAACCCAAGAAGTAAAGTAATTGAATTGATTGACTGGCGGATAGATGCTCGAACGAGTTCTATGGTATGGAAACTTCTTCTATTTCTATTTCTATTTTTATTTTTGAATTTTGAAATGAAAAACCTTATCCATTTTTAACACTTAAAACATGATATGAAATGAATCGATAAAACAAAAAAAAAAATGCATTTTCGAAAATAAAAAGTCCCTAATATGTAACTTGTCTGAATCAAGATCTTATTATGTGTATATCTTGTTGAACAAGCATCATGTCTCTGCTCTTGTCTTTCCTCTAGAAAGTACGTAGACACTTAATATTCTACTAAAATATAATATGAGATTATACTAATATGAGAACGGCTTTATCTTAGATTTTAATAAATAGAAAAACAAAAGAAAATGGGTCTCTTGTTTCCCATTGTCCTTATATAATTTAAATTGGATCAGAGTCTGTTCGGTGAAATTTAAGAAAAATTCGTTTGAAATCAATTTCCTATCATCTATATCTACTTTCGAAATAGAAACACGGGAATTATTGAAATCTTTGTTATTATTATCTTTATTATCTTTAAAAACACTTTTCGGAGCGATCTATAAATAGAAAAAAATATAAAACAAATGATAATGATACAGTTTTATTCCTCAACTAAAAACTTAATTAAATTAATTAGTTTTAGTTAAAGTTAAGTAGTATTTCTAGAGTCCACTTCTTCCCCATACTACAAGTGAAAGAGAAAACGTAAAGACTACCATTAAAGCAGCCCAAGCGAGACTTACAATATCCATGTGAATTATGTCCCCTATTTCTATGAATATGAAGAAATTATTCCATTATTGTTTACTAATAATAGTGAAATCTATGGTATAGAGTCAAAAAATTTTTTGACTATTATTTGAATTTAATAAATAATAAACCAATCCAATACCTGAGTATTCAGAGACTCTTTTGAGTTTGTATACAAACTATATTCTGCCTTTCTTTTCCACAATTAGAATTATTAACTACTAATTCGTTAGATATCCCCCCCGCCGACCAGTCAGTAAATACTCCAGGGAATGGATAGGTCCGGGTATCCCTTACACTACTTACTAAAAGTAAAATCTTTACTTGAATCCTAGACACAAGAATTTACAGAACCTT